ATGCGATGATTTTTTTCAACAAATCATAAAGATATTGGGACTTTATATATTTTATTTGGGATTTGATCGGGTTTAGTAGGAACAGCTTTAAGTTTACTAATTCGGGCTGAATTGGGACAACCTGGGGCTCTTTTAGGAGATGATCAATTATATAATGTAATTGTTACTGCTCATGCTTTTGTCATAATTTTTTTTTTAGTTATACCTATAATGATTGGGGGGTTTGGAAATTGATTAGTACCTTTAATGTTAGGAGCACCAGATATAGCGTTTCCACGACTAAATAATATAAGTTTTTGGTTGCTGCCGCCAGCTTTATGTCTTTTATTAGCTTCGGCTTTAGTGGAAAGAGGGGCCGGTACTGGGTGGACAGTTTACCCTCCTTTAGCAAGAAATATTGCTCATGCTGGGGGGTCTGTAGATCTGGCTATTTTTTCTTTACATTTAGCAGGTGTTTCCTCTATTTTGGGGGCGGTTAATTTTATTACTACTGTGTTAAATATACGGTGGGAGGGAATACAATTAGAACGATTACCTTTGTTTGTATGATCAGTAAAAATTACAGCTATTTTATTACTTTTATCTTTACCTGTGTTGGCTGGGGGAATTACTATATTGCTAACAGACCGAAATTTTAATACTGCTTTTTTTGATCCTGCTGGAGGGGGGGATCCTATTTTGTATCAACATTTATTTTGATTTTTTGGTCACCCGGAAGTTTATATTTTAATTTTGCCAGGGTTTGGGATGATTTCTCATATTGTTATACATTATAGCTGTAAGAAAGAAACTTTTGGGACTTTAGGGATAATTTATGCTATGTTAGCTATCGGGTTATTAGGATTTATTGTTTGAGCACATCATATATTTGTAGTTGGAATAGACGTTGATACTCGGGCATATTTTACTGCTGCAACTATAATTATTGCTGTACCAACAGGAATTAAAATTTTTAGGTGGTTAGCTACAATTTATGGGGCTCGAGTAAATTATGAAACACCTATACTTTGGGCACTGGGATTTATTTTTTTATTTACTGTTGGGGGGTTAACTGGGATTGTGTTAGCTAATTCTTCTTTAGACATTATATTACATGATAGATATTACGTAGTAGCTCATTTCCATTACGTTTTATCAATAGGAGCTGTATTTGCGTTATTTGGGGCTTTTAATTATTGATACCCCTTAATGACGGGCTTAACTTTACATGAGCGTTGGACTAAAAGTCATTTTGTAGTGATATTTATTGGTGTAAATTTAACTTTTTTTCCTCAACATTTTTTAGGATTAAGGGGGATGCCTCGACGATATTCTGACTACCCGGATTGTTATTTAAAGTGAAATGTTGTGTCTTCAATTGGGTCTTTAATTTCTTTTGTAGCTGTATTATTTTTTATGTTTATTGTGTGAGAAAGTTTAATTTCTCAGCGAGGGGTTATTTGAAGAAGCCATTTAAGAACAGCATTAGAATGGGATAATATGGTTCCTTTAGATTTCCACGGTTCTGATGAGACGGGAGGAGTTGTTTATTAATTTAGAATAGATATGGCTTTTTGAGGACAATGAGGATTTCAAGATGCGGCTTCTCCCATGATAGAACAGTTGATTTTTTTTCATGATCATGCTATATTAATTTTAGTAATGATTATTAGTCTTTTATTTTATGCAGCTATTTCTTTAATAAATAATTCTTTTTTATCTCGAACTACATTAGAAAGACAAGAAATTGAAATTGTTTGAACTATTTTGCCTGCGGTTATTTTAGTATTTTTGGCTTTTCCTTCTTTACGGTTGTTATATTTATTAGATGAAGTTGAAGAACCAGCGTTAACTATTAAGGTAGTAGGACACCAATGATATTGAAGTTATGAATATTCTGATTTTTTAAATTTAGATTTTGATTCTTATATAATTCCTTTAGAGGATTTAGAAGAAGGAGGGTATCGTCTTTTAGATGTGGATAACCGTAGAGTAGTCCCTATAAAGACAAAAGTACGTGTTTTAGTAACTGCTGCGGATGTTTTACATTCTTGGACTGTGCCTTCTTTAGGGGTGAAGGCTGATGCAGTACCAGGACGATTAAATCAATTAAGATTTTTTTCAAATTATCCTGGGGTTTTTTATGGGCAGTGTTCAGAAATTTGTGGAGCTAACCATTCTTTTATACCAATTGTATTGGAGGTAGTTGATAGAGATTCGTTTGTTACATGAATTATATTTAATAGGGAGTCATAAAAGAAATTAGTTAAAACAAATAATAAAGGTTTGTCAAATCTTAGTTACTTAAAAAAGTATTTCTTTATGCCACAATTAGCACCTATAAATTGAATTTTTTTAGTTTTATTTTTTTGAATGAGTGTATTTTTTTTATCTGTATGTTTGTGATGGGTGAAGGATAAAAATTATGTATTTTTTAATAAATCCGGTAATAAGGGGTTTATCCAAAAGAAATGAGTTTGATAATTAAAAATGATAATAGATATTTTTTCGAGATTTGATGACAATAACTTTACTTTGTTTTCGTTTTCCTATTTGATTTGGATTTTTGGCTTAATCCCGGTGTTTATAACCCAAAATGTACTTTGAGCTGGTAATTCTCGAGGGTCGAGTCTTATGCTATCTCCCAAAAATTTCATGTCTAGACAGGTAATACGGACGTTAGGGAAGCGTATTGGAGGATTTATAAATATGGTGATTAGTATTTTTTTATTATTAGTTTTTGTAAATTTATTAGGACTGTCTCCTTATGTTTTTAGTCTAAGAAGTCATTTAAGTTTTGCTTTTTGTTTTGGGCTTCCTTTTTGGTTTTCTTTAATTCTTTCTGGGAGGTTTCATAACGTTTCTGAAGTAATTAGACATCTTTTACCTTCAGGGGCTCCTAGGGTTTTAAACCCTTTTTTGGTTTTGGTAGAAACTGTAAGAATTGGTGTTCGTCCTATTACTCTTTCGGTGCGACTGGCTGCAAATATAAGAGCTGGGCATATTATTTTAGGGTTAGTAGGAAGTTATTTAAGGGTAGGATTTTTTGCTTTTTCTTTTAGTATTTTAGTATTATTATTAGTTGTTCAAATCTTTTATTTTCTTTTCGAGATTGGTGTAAGATTAATTCAAGCTTATATTTTTGCTTTATTGGTTAGTTTGTACTCAGATGATCATCCTAGTTAATTATGATGTTAATATAATTTTTCTATATTTATAATTTAAAAAATATAAAATTAAGCGAATTTTTTATTTTTAAAGCTTTTTAATAACTACGGCTAAATTAGCTCCTTTGCATCTTCACTGCAATGCTCTAATTATGAGCTACTTAGTTTAAAAAATTAGTAAAATAGTAGCATAAAATACTATAGTCATTAATCTTAAAGAAATGAGAAGGTTAAATAAGTTTTTTTGATTTTGTTGGTTTATAATAGTAAAATTTATAATTGTATTTAAAAGGCCTTCACCTCCTAAAGTTTCCATTCAACCTAAATCTAAGGCTTTAGATCTTAAGGTTCCTGCTTCTATAAATTGGGTTCTTACTAAATTATTTCTTAAAGTTGTCATAAATCATATAGTAGAAAAAAAATTAAATAGTGGGGTGAATTTTATTAGAGATTTTAAATTAAATAATCAATATATTAGCAAAGAGCCAGTAATAGTTACTAAAAGGGCTATAATTTTATCATGTAGTGGGATATCTGGGGTGTTAGAAGGTGCTATTATTAGTCAGGATAAAACTGCTCCACCTAAAATTGCTCCAGAAGTTAAAAATGTGAGAGAAGAGATAACACTGTTATCTTCATCTGAAGTGCTAATAACTATAGACTGTGTTATTTTTGATCAAAAAATAGCTATTGATAGCCGGACGGAGTAACTAGCAGTTAGCCAAGTTGCTATAAGTATATTTATACAGATTAAAGTGTTAGCTTGGTTAAATATTATTATTTCAATAATTAAATCTTTGGAATAAAAACCTGCTATAAATGGAAATCCGCATAAAGCTAAATTAGCAACATTAAAGCAAGTTCTTGAGATAGGTATTTGAGTTCACAAATGACTTATTTTACGGATGTCTTGGTTATTATTGTGAGAATGAATAATATTTCCTGCGCATATAAATAACAGTGCTTTAAATATGGCATGAGTAAATAAGTGAAATAGGGCTAGAGAGAATAACCCTAGACTTACTCTAAATATTATTACCCCTAGTTGTCTAAGTGTGGAAAGTGCAATGATTTTTTTTAAATCTGTTTCGAAATTAGCTGAAATTCCTGCTATTACTATAGTTATACTTGAAATAACTATAAGGGTGGTATTAAATATGTAGTAGTTTCTAAGGAAAGGATAGAATCGAATTAAAAGAAAAACTCCGGCAGTAACTAGAGTTGAAGAGTGAACTAACGCTGAAACAGGAGTTGGTGCAGCTATGGCAGCAGGTAACCACCTACAAAATGGGAGTTGGGCTCTTTTAGTTATTCCGGCTAGTAAGATTATTATAATAACAAAATTTATTATAGGAAAATTTCATATGAAGATAGCATTAAAATGTCCTTGTGAAAAAGTTACACCAATAGCTAAAAGAATTGCAACATCTCCGATTCGGTTTATAAATGCTGTTATCAGGCCAGCTCTAAGAGATTTATAATTTTGATAATAAATTACTAAACAGAATGAAACAAGTCCTAGGCCATCTCATCCAAGGAGTAATCTTGCTATCCTTGGGATAAAAATTAATAGGTTTATAGATAAAACAAATAGTATGACAATTCAAGTGAATCGTCTAATAAAAATGTCTGTTTTTATATAATTCGATGTAAATATTATTACGCAAGCAGAAATAAAGCATACAATACAACTAAATATTATACTTGATCAATCCAAAAGAATAGGAAGAGTAATTACAACAGAATTGAATTCAAAAAAACATACTTCTAGTATGGTTGTTTTTTGTATTATTAATATATATAATGTTCAGGTAAATATAGATAGTCTGTATACTAAGAGTAGAGAAGCTGCCTTGATGGGGCTTATAAAAAAATATTTCATAGTTAGATAAGTTTAAACTTACTTTTAAGACCACAACTTAATATTCTTTATAAATTAATCTAACTATATTATTGTTCTTAACACAATTAATATTTGGGCAGGAATTCAATGAAGGAAAATAACATCATAATATAAAGTTTTAAAATTGTTAAAAGGATTAATAAAATTAGAAATTTTTCTATGTTGTGTTCTTACATATAAAAATAATCTATATACTGCAGCTAAAAATGCTATTAAACTAAGTATGATAATAAAAAATTTAGAAATAAAAATAGTTACTATAATTAACCCGGCTTCTCTCAGAAGATTGATAGATGGTGGTGCTGCTATATTAATTGAACATATTAAAAAGAAACATATTCTAAAGTTTGGGGCTAAGGAGATAAATCCTTTTGAAATTAGTAAACTTCGTCTTCTTGATTTTTCATATATTATATTTCTTATCGAAAAAAGACCGGATGAAGAAAGACCGTGGGCGATTATTATTAAAAGCCCTATTTTTATACCGAATTCAGAATTTCTTAAAATTCCGACTAATATCAATCCTATGTGTCCAATAGAAGAATAGGCAATTAAGGATTTTATATCTCTTTGTCGAATACAAATTAGTCTTCTTAAAACTCCCCCAATTAACCTTATTCTAATAATAAAGTAATTTATAACAAAGTTGTATTTAAAAAATATAATTATTAGTCGACAAATCCCGTAACCTCCTAGTTTTAATAGTAAAGCAGCTAGAATTATGGATCCGGCTACTGGGGCTTCTACATGAGCTTTAGGAAGCCATAGATGGGCAGAATAAATAGGTAGTTTAACTAAAAATACTAAAATAAGAAATAGTCATCAGAAATTTATTAGTCTATCATGAAAAATAGTAGGAAGAATTCTTGGGGTTAACAGTCTTAAATGGCCGTTATAAGAATAAATAAAGAAGATATTTACTAAAAAAGGGAGAGCCCCTATAATTGTATATATAATTAAATATATTCCTGCTTGTAGACGTTCTGGTTGGTAGCCTCAAGTTAAAATGAGAATTAAAGTTGGAATTAAAGATGCTTCAAAAAAAATATATAGTGTAAGGAGCCTTTTTTGCGTAAATACTATAATAATAATAAAGTTTAAGATTAGAATTCTTAATAAAAAGTATTTTACTAAGTTATTTATTTTTAAAATTTTATAACTGCTTATAATTATTAAGCCTCTAATTCAACATCTTAGCATGATTAATGGTAAAGAAAACCTATCTATAAAAAATGATAATATAATTTTTGGAGTATCTATTAGTGAATAAAAATTTAATGCAATACTAATAAATATAAAAAATAGAAGTCATGTTCTTTTATATCAAGAAAGTCTTTTATTAGTAGATGTGTTAGTAATAATTATTGCTAAAAAAGATAATATAATAACCGCTAACACTTATTAACAGAAAGAGAGGAGACGTAATCATTTCCATGGCAACGGATTAGAATAACTAGTAGTGATAAGCCAATTCTGGCTTCTGCTGCAGCTATTGTTAATAAGATAAAAATTGTTAATCCTTCGTTAGATATTAAATGTGATAAAGAGATCATTAATATAAAAATTCTTACTATCAGAATCTCTAGGGCTAAGAGAGCATTAAGTAAGTGTTTTCGTTGAAAACAGATTGTTAAAAGTGCAAGAATGGTTCTAATAAGCCCTAGAGTAAATATAGGATTAATAAAATTTGTCATATCTGCTAGAAAAGCTTTAATAGCGCTGGTCTTGTAAGCCAGAGATAGAAATAAAAATTTCTTTTAGTATATCGTTAAGGGAGTTGGACCCTTCTTAGATGTTTTCAAAACATCTTATTCCCAGAATAAACGATAATTGTGGGTTAATTCCTCAGTCCCAAAATTTTTCTCTTAAAGGAATGAGACCAAACAAAAAAAAATAAATTAAGGTTAAAAGTTGACCAATAAAAATAAAGGGGTCTTCTACTGCTTGGCTTCCGATTCAAGTTAGTAAAATAAATACAGAAACTAAAATTCAGTAAAGAATTTGTGTTATAGGGTAAAAAGCTATAGATCGAAAAGAGCTAGAATGTATGAGAGGAACAAAAAACAAAACTACAATAGATATTAATAGCCCAACTACTCCTCCTAATTTGTTAGGAATTGATCGTAAAATTGCATAAGCAAACAAGAAATATCATTCTGGTTGGATATGAACAGGTGTAACTAGTGGGTTAGCAGGAATAAAATTTTCAGGGTCAGTAAGTAAATTTGGGGCTAAAAATACTATCAGCAGTAATAAAATTAATATTGCTACAAAACCTACTAAATCTTTAAGAATAAAAAATGTATGAATAGTAACTTTTTCACTATCTCTATTTACTCCTAGGGGGTTATTTGACCCAGTCTCATGGAGAAAAAGAAGATGTAAAATTGAAAAAACTGCAATAATAAATGGGGCCAGGTAATGAAATGTAAAAAACCGAGTTAGGGTTGGGTTGTCTACTGCAAATCCTCCCCAAATTCATTGAACAATTTCTTTTCCAATATATGGGATAGCAGATACTAAATTAGTAATAACTGTTGCTCCTCAAAAAGATATTTGTCCCCAAGGAAGAACGTACCCTATAAATGCTGTTGCTATAGTTAAAAAGAATAAAATAACCCCAACATTTCAAGTGTGTACATTAACAAAAGATCCGTAGTATATGCCTCGACCGATATGAAAATATAGACAAATAAAAAAAAATGAGCCTCCATTTGCATGGATTGCCCGAATTAGCCAACCATAGTTTACATCACGGCAAATATGGCATACTGAGGCAAAAGCAAGTTCTGTTGAGGTGGCATAATGTATAGCTAAAAATAGACCAGTGAGGACCTGAACAATTAAACATAGACCTAATAAAGACCCAAAATTTCATCATACTGACAAGTTTCTTGGGCTTGGGAGGTCTACTAAGGAGCCATTAATAATTTTTAAGACGGGGTGAGAGGATCGAATTGGTTTAAGCATATTTAAATGGGCGTAAAGGTCCATTTCTAAAATAACAAATTTTTACTACACAAATTAAAACAAAAAATAAAATTAAAGCTAGGCTGATAATTATTATTAAATTGAAAGGGGAAAATAAAGAGTAACCTAAATTATTAAAGAAAGCCCCTCATATGTTGGAAGTTTTTGAACTTTCTTCAAGCATTAAACCAGTAAATTCTGTTAAATTAATTATTAAAAATCAGAAGATTGTATTTAAGGGAAAAAATAATTTGGTAAACTGCTTTTTGAAAACTGAATTTGGAATAAGAGTTGTGATATAAACAAATATAACTAATAAGCCTCCAATATAAATTAAAAATAAAATATATCCAAATCAGGCCCTTCTACCAAAAAAAATTAAGCTTGCTACATATAATCTTAGTAAAAGTAACAGAACGGCTAGGCTAATAGGTTGTGTTATTAAAGGTATAGAGAAACATAGAGAAATAATTAAAGATAAAAGTAAAATAAGTGTCATATCTTCAGATAGTAGTTTAATAAAAAATATCGGCATTGGAAGCTGAAGTTCAAAATTATTGTTTGTTATCTGAAAGTTAAAATAAAATTAGTTAAAAATTTATTAGAAAGAGTTCAAAATAAAATTAGTAAAGATACTGGTAAAAATCTTAATCAAGTTAGTTTTATTAGTAGGTCATAACGAAGTCGGGGGAATCTTCCTCGAACCCAAATAAATGAAAAAGCAATAATAGTAACTTCAATTCAAAATAAAAAGTTAGTTAAAATTCATGTTTCACCTGCACCGATAAATAAGATTACAGTTACCATCCTTATAAATAAAATTCTTGCGTATTCTGCTAAAAATAATAAAGCAAAAGAGCCTCTCCCATATTCAACGTTAAATCCGGAAACTAATTCTGATTCCCCTTCTGCAAAATCAAAAGGAGCTCGGTTTGTCTCAGCAATACAAATTACTAATCATATTAGTCTTAAAGGAGTTATTAATATAAAATTTCAATAATTAATTTGACAAAAGGAAATATAATTTAGGTTTATTCTGTTTCTAAGCCCGAGGATTGATAGAAGTACTAGAAATAAAGTAACTTCATAAGAGATAGTTTGTGCAACTGCTCGTAAAGCTCCTAATAAAGAATATTTTGAGTTAGAGGCTCACCCTGCAATTATTGTTCCATAAACATTGAGAGCAGAAACACATAAAAAAAATATTGCTCCTAATTTAAAGTATCAGAGAGAAAAATCTCTTCAATAAAGAGATCATAAACAAAGGCTTAAAATTAAACTTAAAACTGGGGCTCCGTGGTAAAGTATTTTATTAGAATTATAAAGATTTCTTTCTTCCTTTAAAAATAGTTTTAAAGCGTCAGCTAATGGTTGAATTAGCCCAAAAAATCCGACTTTATTTGGCCCTTTACGAATTTGAATATACCCTAGCCCTTTACGTTCCAATAGAGTAAAAAATGCTACAGCTAATAAAACACAAATGTAAGAAATAATTATTCAACAAAATGATAAAAGCATAAACTAAAAAAAATATTATTTTATTTGTAGATCTTAACTCTACTGCACTCACTTCTGCCATTTTAGTATTAGAAAATAGTATTAGGTGAGAATTAATTCTCGTCTTATAATTCTAAATTATTTGCACTTTACTTTGCTAACCTAATATTAAAAAATAAATTATTTATTATATTTGGTCCTTTCGTACTAAAATATAATTTTTTAAATTCAAAGATAGAAACCAACCTGGCTTACGCCGGTCTGAACTCAGATCATGTAAAGATTTAAAGGTCGAACAGACCCACTATTTAAGCTTCTGCACTTAAAAGTTACTTTAATCCAACATCGAGGTCGCAAACTTTTTCTTCGATATGAACTCTCTGAAAAAATAACGCTGTTATCCCTACGGTAGCTTTTTCTTTTAGTCATAAATTATGGATCTAAAAATTTATAAATTTATTTAATAAAAAGAAGCTTTATTTGTTCTTTTATCGCCCCAATAAAAAAAATTAATTAAAATTTATTTTTCTAAAAAATTTAATTTAATTTTAATTTTTAAGCTCGATAGGGTCTTTTCGTCTTTTGGTTATATTTAAGCTTCTTCACTTAAAAATTAATTTCTAAATAATATAAAAGAGACAGATTTACCCGCGTCAAGCCATTCCCATTCATACAAGCTTTCAATTAAAAAACAAGTGATTATGCTACCTTAGCACAGTCAGGGTACTGCGGCCGTTAAAAAAATTTCACTGGGAGGCACGACTCTTTATTTATAAAGTTACAAAGAGCGATGTTTTTGATAAACAGGCGAGGTATATATTTGCCGAGTTCCTTTTTTATATTTATATTAATTGTAAAGTATATTAGTTTTTATTCTTGTTTTTATAAAATCTTTATTTAATTTTAATACTCATTTTAACATAAACAATTTTAATGTTTAATTTTTAAATAAGAAAAGATAGATAAAAAGAAACGGAGTATAATTTTTGATTTTAATTGTTAAAAGACTATTATTATGCTAGCAACTTCTAAGCTTACATTTAAATTATTTTTTATATTATTTTCTTTTGGTTTTAGTAGCTTAGCCTAATAAAACGGGGGTTAAAGTTATAATAATTTAGAAAATAATATTATATAACTTCAACTAGTACTTACATACCTTTCTCTTATAACTAGCTATCAAAAAAGTCGATAAGCATTTAACTTCTATAAATAAATCATTTTTAATTTTGCCACATTAATAAGGTTTAAATATAGCTCCTTTTTTTTCTAGAATTTATTATACTATAAATTAATCTCGTTAAACCATAATGCAAAAGGTACTAGAGTTAATTTATACTTTTTTAAACTTAATTATTTTCCTTTGCAGTACTTAAAATACTAAATTTTTTTTATCAATAATAATTTTTAAAAACCTTTTATATTATTAAAATTTTTTAATTAAATATATTGTAGTTTAAAATGATCTAAAATTAAGATTAACTTTTTAGTGTAAATAAAATGCAATAATTGCTTCATTTTAAGGGACAGCTTCAGCTACCCCTACTATGTTACGACTTATCTCTTCTTAGAAAGAGAGTGACGGGCGATATGTACACGTCTTAGGGCTTTTTCAAAAAAATGTTCATAATTTTATTTTTACTTCTAAGTCCTCCTTAACCAAATACTTTTGCAGTAGTTGTCCGTAGTTTTAAATTTAAATTGTAACCCATGACTAACTTTATTATAGGCTGCACTTTGACCTGTCATCATAGAAATCTTCTAAATAGTTAACTGTTGTTCCCTTAAGGGTTAACTTATGACGGAAGTATACAAACTAAAAATATTAAAATAAAGTGAGGTTTATCGCGGATTGTCGATTTAAAGCACAGGTTCCCCTAGAAAGAATTAAGACACCGCCAAGTTCTTTAAGTTTTAAACAATATTAATTCGTAATACTCTGGTGTTTTTAATTTAAATTTTTAATAGTGGGGTATCTAATCCCAGTTTTAGTTAAAATTTTTGTAGCTTCTTTAAATAGTTAGATTTAGGTTATAGAAAAATATAAATTTTACTTTTTCATTTTTTATAATCTAACAAAATATAATAATAACTACCTTTTACCGTATTAATTAACTTGAGCCTTTTGTATAACCGCAGTTGCTGGCACAAATTTAACTAGCTCTTAATACTATTTCTAAACCTTAATTTCTTTTGTTTTTAAACTTTAACACTGAAGTAGTAAGTGGTGTTATAATAATAATTGATACCTATAAAATAAACTAAAAGTATAGTTTACATAAAGAAAGTTTATTTTAAACTTCACAGCTTCGTCAAAACTATCATGTGTTTCTAAAAGTAATAGTTAACTAAAAACCAGAACCAAATTTTATTTGTAAAAGAGAAAAGTCTCATGGCTGGGGTATGAACCCAATAGCTTAAAATTAGCTTATTTTACATTAAACTCTAACAAATACATGTAATTTTAAACTTGCAATTTAATATTTTTTTTAAATTATAGAGTTGAAAAGTAATAATGAAGGAGAATTATTCTCATAAATAAATCTACAGTTTATCACCTTTTTCGGCCACCTCACTCAAAACACGAATTTATTATTCATCAAAAGCTTTGAAGGCTCTTAGTTTTTTTAACCTAGTGTTTTAAAAAGAAAAAGAATTACTTTTTTCTTTAGGATTCAAATTCCTACGGGCACTATACACTACTTTTTATTTATTTCTTTTAAGGGAATTAAACTTTTTACTTGGAAGGTAAATGTACTGTTATACTAAAGAAACAAATTAACTTCAGATAGATATATTTATATTCTAATTAAATGAAAATTAACGGTGCGAGCATTACACTACTTATCTGCTTATAAATATAAGTAAATAAGCTCTTATCTATATATATTATATAAAGTTATTATAATAAATAAAGATATATTTATATTAATTAAAATGTTTACAATTTTATATATCTAAAAGTGTTAGCAAAAAAAAAAAAAATGATCCGAAATCCGTTTCACTTAGTAGAGTTTAGTCCTTGGCCTTTAGTTGGTTCCATGGGCGCTTTTTGTTTAACTGTTGGTTTGGCTTCTTGATTTCATGGCCATTCTATTTTGTTAATATTAGTAGGAGTAGGGCTAATTTTGTTGACTATACTTCAATGATGGCGTGATGTAATTCGAGAAGCAACTTTTCAGGGTTATCACACTCTCCGTGTTAGTCGTGGACTACGTTGAGGAATAATTTTATTTATTACTTCGGAGGTTCTATTTTTCTTTGCATTTTTTTGAGCTTATTTTCATTCTAGGTTATCCCCTTGTGTAGAGGTGGGGGCTTGTTGACCCCCTTCTGGTGTGGCTCCTTTAAATCCTTTTCAGGTGCCTTTACTTAATACTGCAGTATTACTAGGGTCAGGGGTAAGAGTAACTTGGGCCCACCATAGTTTAATTGATGGGGACCGAAGAAGCGCAAGGTTGTCTTTATTAATTACCGTATTACTAGGCGGATATTTTACATTTTTACAGGCAGGAGAGTATTTAGAAACTAGATTTACAATTGCTGATAGATGTTATGGAGCAACTTTTTTTGTTGCAACAGGATTTCATGGTCTTCATGTGTTGATCGGAAGTAGCTTTTTACTTGTTACTTTTTGACGGAATCTTGACTGTCATTTTTCTAAGTCTCACCATTTTGGGTTTGAAGCAGCTGCTTGGTATTGACATTTTGTTGATGTAGTTTGGTTGTTTTTGTATATCTCTATTTATTGGTGAGGGTCATAATTATTTGTTCTAAGTAACCTAGGTTAGGTACTAAACTTTTAATTTAGTTACGATAATTTTTATCCTTAGGAACAATACTTTAATAAAAAGGTTTGATTTGCATTTAAAAAATAGGGCGTTAGCCCTTTGTTCCATTGTCTTGGAAGTGATTAATCATTTTTGGTTTCGGCCCATTAGATAACAGGCATAAATTCTGTTTCAAGACTTATTATAAAAAGTGGATATAAGCTCTGCTATGTAGCTTTTGGTTGTTAACCATAAAGGAATAAATAAAATTATATATTCAGTGCTACGCCGGGTGAACGGGCTACATTGATGTTGTAGATGATAAGAAATTTTTCTTTGGCACTTATGTTTTTTGTTTTAGATTTAGTAGTATTTATTTGTTTTTTAAGAGTTGTGCTGATAGTTGTAAGTTTATATCTTGTGAAAAAGAAATTAATATATCGGGAAAAGGGGTCTCCTTTTGAATGTGGATTTGACCCTAATGATTCTGCTCGGGTCCCATTTTCTATACGGTTTTTTTTAATTACTGTGGTATTTTTAGTATTTGATATTGAAATTGTTTTGCTTCTTCCTTACTTGTTTTTTGGGAGTTTTATAGTTGATGTTTTTGCTTGAGGGGGAAGAATAGGAATCATCTTTATTTTAACTATTGGGACTTTACATGAGTGATCAGAGGGGAGGCTAGAGTGATTTTCTAACGTTAATTAAAAGTGGTTTGGAACAAATTTTGGCTGCTAACTAGAATTTAGGCGGTTCGATTCCGTTTTTCTTTTTATGTTGAACTTTTCTTTTGTTAGTTTATTTATTTTTATTTTATTTTTTGGAACGTTTTTCTCCCTGTCTTCTACTCATTGGTTTGCTGTATGGTTTGGTTTAGAATTAAACTTAATAGGATTTATCCCTATTATAGTTCAGAAAAGAACTATAGAAGAAACAGAGTCTGGCGTAAAGTATTTTTTAATTCAAGCTGTAGGGTCAGGATTATTTTTATTTGGAGTACTTTTAACAAGGTGAGATTTTTCTAGGTGAGGCCTCGGATTTTTAGGAGCTGTGGGGAAAACTGGTCTGGCTTTTTTTGCTTTGTTGTTAAAACTTGGAGGGGCCCCGTTCCATTTTTGAGTCCCTAGCGTGGCCGCAGGTCTATCTTGACTCTCTAATTTTTTACTACTAACTTGACAAAAAGTGGCACCTTTGTTTATAATTTGTTGTTATTTGAACTTGGCTAACTATTTCTTATTGGGTCTGGTTGCTATATCTTCTTTTTTTGGTGGCGTAGGAGGAGTAAACCAAACGTCCCTGCGAGCACTTATTGCATACTCCTCTATTTTACACATGGGGTGACTACTGGCAGGTGCTAGAATCAGGTGAGGGGTTGTTTTTATTTATTTTTTTTTTTATTGTATTATTTTATTTTTTATTTCTTGTTTAGGAATAAAAGAAGAATCTTTAAATATAAGTCAATTTAGTAATATTTTTGTGTGGAAATTTTATTCTCGTTATTGTCTAGTTTTAATATTATTGTCTTTAGGAGGTATACCTCCTTTTTTAGGGTTTTTTGGTAAAATACTAATTTTAGTAGAACTATTATCTTTAGGAAATATCGTTATTAGAATTATTTTGATTTTAGGTTCAATGATTAGTTTGTATTATTATTTAGTTTTAAGATTTTCTTTATTATTAAGAAGTAGAAGAGAATATATAAAAAGTCGGGCGGAAATCCGTAATGTTGTAGGGTTTAGAATACTAGTAGGATTAGGGGGTTTGTGGAGTTTAGTCTGGCTGTATTCTTTATAATT